GAAATCTAAATTAGTATCGCATAGAAATCTAAATGGGGCGTGGCCAAGTGGTAAGGCAACGGGTTTTGGTCCCGCTATTCGGAGGTTCGAATCCTTCCGTCCCAGAACATATATATTCCCTGACAATATAGATTGCTTTTTTAACAATGTTCTGTTTAAAATCGAAATGTTAGCTGGAATGTGATTATCTTAGGTATGTAAATCGAAAGAATCCAATTCGAGCAAGTTTCAAATTAAAAAATTTATTGGAATTGATCAAACTTTTTCGATCCAAAGTGTTTCACGAGGGAATCCATCATCTTGTAGGATTCTTTCATAGAAATCGCAAAAAGGGTATGTTGCTGCCATTTTGAAAGGATTCAAAAGCACCGAAGTAATGTCTAAACCCAATGATTTAAAATAAAACAAAGATAAAGGATCCCAGAACAAGGAAACACCTTTTTAATTGTCTTAATAACTGGATCAGACTGAAGAATCCGATTTTAAACGAGACAAACAAAAAAGGAGGAAAGACCGCTCAATAAATGAAATTGCCGAAAGATTTTCCTTTGAACTGTTTGAAAGTTATCCAACTTGAGTTATGAGAGTACGAATGGTTTCTTTTTCATTTTAAGGAAGAACGAAGAAAAAAAGACTTACATCTTTAATTGCTTTGATCATTTTATGGATCCAGTTGTCATTTCTTAGATAGAATTCCATACAGAGACAAAACTTCGAATCAATCATTTTTCTCGAGCCGTACGAGGAGAAAGCTTCCTATACGTTTCTAGGGGGGGTGTTGTTCATTTACATCTATCCCAATGAGCCGTCTACCGAATCGTTGCAATTGATGTTCGATCCCGAAGAGAAGGAAAAGATCTTCAGAAAGTGGGTTTTTATGATCCGATAAAGAATCAAACTTATTTAAATGTTCCTGCTATTTTATATTTCCTTGAAAAAGGGGCTCAACCTACAGAAACTGTTCAGGATATTTTAAAGAAGGCAGAGGTTTTTACGGAACTTCGTCCTAATCAACCGAAATTCAATTAAGGAAATAAATTAAGGAAATACAAAAAGGGGGGTAGTGATTTGTATATAACTTTGTATGACTTTTCTCTTCTATTTTTTTGTATTTCCTCCCTTTCCTTTTCTATTTGTATTTATTTATCATTGCTTCCAGAGAATTCCGTGTTCTATAACGACAAAACCTCTTATTTTATTGATCTTCGAAATATAAAATTCGGGCATTTCGGAACGAAATCAAGTTTGCTTATCTCACTTAACTTGATTGAATCCATTATGGATTCAATAAATCTAAGTAAATTAAAGTAAATTGTAGTTTTGTTTTCCACTTATTCTTTATTTATTCTCCCATCTCTACTTTTTTGTATCTATTTTATTTGGATTAGATTATTCAATATTTATATTGACAACAGTGTATCGAACAAATATAATTCATTGTGATAAATGAAGTGGATCTATTTAGTTTTATTTTATGTTTTAAATGAATTAGAAAGTGTGAAGGTATTTTTTTAGATTTCTTCTTTCAATGGTTTTTGGTTGTCTTGTCTAATCTCTTTATTTCTTTTTCTTCGGATTGGATCTACACAATTTTTTCGATATTTTCTTCGGGTTGCTAACTCAACGGTAGAGTACTCGGCTTTTAAGTGCGGCTAGTGTCTTTTACACATATGGATGAAGTGAGGGATTCGTCCATACTCTCGGTAAAGTTTGGAAGACCGCGACTGATCCTGAAAGGGAATGAATGGTAAAAATAGCATGTCGTATCAACGGAAAGTTCTGAAAATATTTCATTGTTCCTAGATGGGTATAAAACCGTGTTAGAATTCTTGGAACGGAACAAAATAAAGTTGGGTCGAATGAATAAATGGATAGGGCTGCGGCTTCAATTAAAATATAGGGAAAGAAAAAGCAACGAGCTTTTGTTCTTAATTTGAATGATTCCCGATCTAATTAGACGTTAAAAATTGATTAGTGCCTGATGCGGGAAGGGTTTCTTGTCCCATGAGTGGGTTCTCGATTTTTTTAATGAATCCTAACTATTACCATTTTCGATTATGGAGATGTGTGTAGAAGAAACAGTATATTGATAAAGAAAGTTTTTTCCGAAGTCAAAAGAGCGATTAGGTTGAAAAAATAAAGGATTTCTAACCATCTTATTATCCTATAACACTATAACATAGACCGATTAAATGAAACGAAAAAAAAAAGAGATGATAGAGAATCCGTTGAGAAGTTTACCTGTATCCAAGGTATCTATTCTTACTACAATACTTTGTTTTAACTGTATCGCACTATGTATCATTTGATAACCCTCAAAATCTTCCATCTTTGGTTCAAAGCGAATTTCAAATGGAAGAAATCCACAGATATTTACAGCCAGATAGCTCGCAACAACACAACTTCCTATATCCACTTATCTTTCAGGAGTATATTTATACACTTGCTCAGGATCATGGTTTAAATAGAAATAGGTCGATTTTGTTGGAAAATTCAGGTT